TATTTATATAACAGATCGTATGGTAGGTCACAAATTGGGAGAATTCGCGCCCAATCTGACTTTCGCGAGACATGCAAGAAACGACAATAAATCTCGTCGTTAAATTAAATTATTGAAATTTTCATAATATTTTTTAATATTTAATATTAATTGAAATATATAAATAGAAATAAAATAATTAAAATTTTATTAATTACTTATTAATACTTATTTATGAAAGTACTTATCATTCATTGGTGGGGGATGACCTTATGATAGAAAACTGGAGTTCAGGTAGAGAAGAAAATAGAGAAATAAAAGTTTTAGCTCAACATATATGTATGTCTCTTTTAAAAGCGCAAAGAGTAATTGATCAGATTCGCGGACGCTCCTATGAGGAAACACTTATGATACTGGAACTCATGCCTTATCGAGCATCTTATCCAATTTTACAATTGGTTTATTCTGCAGCAGCAAACGCTAATCATAATATGGGTTTGAACGAAGCTGATTCATTCATTAGTAAAGCCGAAGTAAATAGGAGTGCTATTGTGAAAAAGTTAAGACATCGGGCTCGGGGACGTAGTTATCCGATAAAAAAACCCAATTGTCATATAACAATTGTATTAAAGGAAAAATCTAAATCTTAGATCAATCTAAGATTTAGATTCATATTCAAAATATGAATGGAAAGAGAACATAATAGAAAAATATGGGACAAAAAATAAATCCACTTGGTTTCAGACTTGGTACAACCCAAAGTCATCGTTCCTTTTGGTTCGCACAACCAAAAAATTATTCCGTGGGTTTACAGGAAGATGAAAAAATACGGAATTGTATCAAGAACTATGTACAAAAAAATAGGAGAATATCCTCGGGTTTCGAAGGAATCGCACGTATAGGAATTCAAAAAAGAATCGATTTGATCCAGGTCATAATCCATATTGGATTCCCAAATTTATTAATAGAGGGCCGAACACGAGGAATAGAAGAATTACAGATGAATGTACAAAAGGAACTTCATTCTCTGAACCAGAAACTCAACATTGCTATCACAAGAGTTGAAAAACCTTATGGACAACCAAATATTCTTGCAGAATATATAGCTTTACAGTTAAAAAATAGAGTTTCGTTTCGAAAGGCAATGAAAAAAGCTATTGAATTAACTGAACAAACAGATACAAAAGGAATTCAAGTACAAATCGCAGGGCGTATCGACGGAAAAGAAATTGCACGTGTCGAATGGATCAGAGAAGGTAGGGTTCCCCTACAAACAATTCGCGCTAAAATTGATCATTGTTCCTATACAATTCGAACTATTTATGGAGTATTAGGCATCAAAATTTGGATATTTGTAAACGAGAAATAATAGAGCTTCATTTGTCTTGCCATTCTGTCCAGTGATAGAACAAAAAATTACAAACTGTTTCATTCTTTTTCTGTTAAATCAAACAAAAATGAACAATTCTAATTCTATAAGGTTGAATAAAAATTCGATTATACCATTTAGTATAATTGCTATGCTTAGTGTGTGACTCGTTAGTTTTTTCTTTAGTTTTTTCTTTAGAGTTTAGGGTTGAGATTAAAAAAAAAAAAATAGACTAACCCAACCCCTACTATGAACTTAGTAACATATAAATTAATAACCAACTTATTGCTTCGTATTGTCGAGATCCCAAGAAACAGTCATTATATGGGTGGATCGATCATATAGTTGTAGCAACTGAAATTTTTTCCATAAAAAAGAAATCTGATTATGGGTTGTGAAGCAAAAATAAAGGGATGTGGATAAATGGAAGGATGATAGAAAGAGAGAACAAAAATATCAATGATATATGATTCCAATATGTATGGTCTATGAATCACCTCATAAAAGGCAGTGTGATAAAGCATTAATACTGATATAAATATATAAATGAAATATAAATAAATAATATAAATTAATAAAATGAAAATAAAAAAATAAAAATAAAATAATAAATAATAAAGAGCCTCGGGTTAATAAAAACTGAGGAGATTGACTCGGGAACGAATTTTGCCAGAAGCTCCATTGCAGAGTTCAGGCCTAACCATTAATGGAGAAGCTATGGGAACGACGGAACCTGTGACTGCATAGGATTCTATTGAAAACGAATCCTAATAATTCATTGGGTGGGATGGCGGAACGAACCAAGAAAAAATTGATTTATCCTGAGAGGTGTCATGAATTGACTCTACGAATGAAAGGGTCAATATTCGCCCGCGAAACCTTTATTTATTGGATTACAATTTTTTGGCGCGATTCGATTCGATAGAGGTAAAAATAAGGATTCATTATATTCTACGTTATATTCTAAAAAAAGAAGCATTTTTTATATTTTCTATATCTAATCTATATCTAATAATATACACGTCTAGCTGTATATTTTGTATATACATCTTCCTATGTAACAAATTAAATATCAATAAATGCCATTCATTACTTCTAATTACTTATATATCTATTATATTTATTATTTATATTTTTAATTATTTATTTATT